GTCGATAACCTCAGACCAATCAATCGAATATTGATTAATATGTAATCGATCGAACACTACTTGAAAACGGTTATTCTGCTCAGAAATGAAATAGTCCAAATGTTCCTGGAAATTCTTGCTCTCATTGGACCATTTGTATCTATATGCATTAGGATCCCGATTCATGGATCTCTCCGTTCGAGAAATCCAAATAAGAGGATCGAACCATTTCTTCTGACTCTTTTTCAAATTTGATAAATGTTGGTTGATTGTGTATTTCATTATAGTTCTATGATTCAGAGTATCATTTCCTATTTGATACCTTTGAATTGCATATTCGAAGTTTCGATTGAATCGATTCTTTTTAATGAATCGATTCAATATATTTCTTATGTAACCATGGGTGCTATATTGGATTTGAATCAGATTTCGGATCAATCTATATTGATTGACTGCCCCCATTATGCTGTTGCTAGCAAATACCATCTTTGGATCTTCCAAATTATTCCCGCAAGAGGTCTGGACCCATTTTTTTATGATCCTTCGATAAAAAGATTCATTCTCTTCATAAAAAAGAGGAGGTAGAACCAATAAAGAGTAATTTTTCGATTCATCCCTAGAGTTGAATACCTCATTCAAAAAATGTTTTTGATCCAATCCGGAGGAATCAATAGAAAAATCAAATCCTTTATGATACACCAAATCCGGCTCGGTTATTGATAGAGTGAATAGATCTGCCATTTCTTGAAATATCTCTTCTGATTCCAAATCGTGGTGTAACGTGTATCCCCCCCTGTTCCGGTCATTGAATAGATGAAATAAACCCAAAAATGGATTTTTGTTCAAGAATGAAATCTTATTGGAACTGGACAGTTCATCCTTTGGAACCATATCACATCCCGGATATGATGAAATAGGATGAATTGAGACGGTATTTTGTAAGTACATAATTATTTTGAATAAATTCACTATTTCTTTATTTTCCGATCGCCTGGAAAGAACAAGATGTTTCTTTTGTTCTTTCTTCAACAATTTCTGATCTCTAGTAGACCTCTCAGTAGGATTCGAACCCAGATAAAGTTCTGACCATCTGTCAGAGAAAAAAGAACAAGCGGTTCTTGCAGGATTCCCAAGAAATTCTTCGATTTCTTCCGGAAGCCGATGATTATTCATCTGCTTCTCACGTTCCATGAATAGTCGGAACATTGAGGAATATCCAAAAAGGATTTTAGGGAATCGCTCTGATTCTATCTCTGTTCGTTCCTTTTGAAGAAAGGAAGGATCCCAACAAAGAATCGATCTTTCTTTTAGTTGTTGAATCTCTCTTTGATTGATCAATGTGTGATATTTCAAATCCTCATTCCTAATGGAATCGAAATGATCCTTGGATTGATCAGAAAATCCTTTCAATTGGCTAGAATCCGTTACTTGAATGAAACTAGATCTCGTGGAATCATATTGAATATTTGATGATACATTCCGTACCTTGCTAAAAAACGGATCCTTGTTTACCAACCACACATTGTCTAACCAAATCCAATTCTCTCTCGACATGTTCCTCAAAAAATCCGATTCGTGCGGATTATTCCCCCAACTAACGAAGAGATCTTGACGAAATTGCCACATATGAAATTGAGCACAATTTTGCAAAGAAATAGCCCGTTTATTTCTCAAGAAGAGATGGGAAACATGCTCAATATCATTTGATTGAATAGTTGACCCAGCCCCCTGTTGTTTGAAGAAACCCCCCACTTCCATTGGTATTTTTTCACGAAAAGCAAACATGAGATAATAAATCCAGTCTTTCACTAAGATTTCGAATAGCTGTCCCGAATTCAAGTTGATTATGTTTCGCCTCTTTCTCGGAGAAAGACGATCAAAAAATTCCCAATCATGGTCCTTACGGATCGGATCATCCATATAATATACAAAAAGGAACTCCAGATATTTGATATCTTTCTCTTTGAATGAGATCTCAATTCCAGCGACGGTTTCATTAGATATCTTACAACTAGAATCCCTCTTTTTTCCTATCCAGTTCCTACACCACCGAGAGCCCCAGTTAGATTCAGGCATGATATATTTTTGAATTATTGGGAGAACCCCGGTACTCTCTTTCGGATCCAGGAAAGAACTCTCAGAGATCTTTTTTCCTTTTGGAAGATACAGGAGCGGAACAATCAACCTATTGATATTGGAAGACTCAGATGATTCTTCCAATCTATCATTTTTGGGTCCAATGCAATTCATAGGTATAGGAAGAAGCCCTGTCAAATAGAGATTTTTTCTTTCGACCATTTTTATATTGTTAATACGATATATAAGGACCTGGACCGCTACTACAAAGAATACTACATCCTTGATCGTGAAATATCGATTGCTTGCCGAACCCTGTGAATTTCGTGAAAGTAGGATACTCCAAATTCGGGAGTCCAAGAGTTTTATAAAACTCTCTTGATGGAAAAAAATATGAATGAAAAATCCCGCTGAATTGAATTGGGTCCATGAATCTAAGAAATAGCGAGAATTCTTGATTTCTCTCAATATCTCTCTCAATTCGAAAATCCAAGATTTGAATTGATGTGTTTTCATCGAATCCTCCTAAATTGCATTGATTTATCCGAAAGATTTCACTTCAATTGGAATTTGGTTATTCACCATGTACGAGGATTCCCACTAAGCATCCATGGCTGAATGGTTAAAGCGCCCAACTCATAATTGGCGAATTCGTAGGTTCAATTCCTACTGGATGCACGCCAATGGGACCCTCCCTCCAATAAGTCTATCGGATTTTTGTTCAAGAATGAAATCTTATCGAACTGGACAGTTCATCCTTTGGAACCATATCACATCCCGGATATGATGAAATAGGATGAATTGAGACGGTATTTTGTAAGTACATAATTATTTTGAATAAATTCACTATTTCTTTATTTTCCGATCGCCTGGAAAGAACAAGATGTTTCTTTTGTTCTTTCTTCAACAATTTCTGATCTCTAGTAGACCTCTCAGTAGGATTCGAACCCAGATAAAGTTCTGACCATCTGTCAGAGAAAAAAGAACAAGCGGTTCTGTATCAATGGAATCTCATCATCCATACATAACGAATTGGTGTGGTATATTCAAATCATAACATATGAACAGTAAAAACTAGTATTTTAATTGAGACTAGAACTCATAGGGAAGAAAATAGATTTATGAATGGAATAAAATATGCAGTATTTACAGACAAAAGTATTCGGTTATTGGGGAAAAATCAATATACTTCTAATGTCGAATCGGGATCAACTAAGACAGAAATAAAGCATTGGGTCGAACTCTTCTTTGATGTCAAAGTAATAGCTATGAATAGTCATCGACTCCCGGTAAAGGGTAGAAGAGTACGACCTATTATGGGACATACAATGCATTACAGACGGATGATCATTACGCTTCAACCGGGTTATTCTATTCCACCTCTTAGAAAGAAAAGAACTTAAATAAAAATACTTAATAGCATGGCGATACACTTATACAAAACTTCTACCCCAAGCACACGCAATGGAGCCGTAGACAGTCAAGTAAAATCCAATCCACGAAATCATTTGATCTATGGACAGCATCGTTGTGGTAAAGGCCGTAATGCCAGAGGAATCATTACCGCAGGGCATAGAGGGGGAGGTCATAAGCGTCTATACCGTAAAATAGATTTTCGACGGAATGAAAAAGACATATATGGTAGAATCGTAACAATAGAATACGACCCTAATCGAAATGCATACATTTGTCTCATACACTATGGGGATGGTGAAAAAAAATATATTTTACACCCCAGAGGGGCTATAATTGGAGATACCGTTGTTTCTGGTACAGAAGTTCCTATAAAAATGGGAAATGCCCTACCTTTGACCGATATGCCGTTAGGCACGGCCATACATAACATAGAAATAACACTCGGAAAGGGTGGACAATTAGCTAGAGCAGCAGGTGCTGTAGCGAAACTAATTGCAAAAGAGGGGAAATCGGCCACATTAAAATTACCTTCTGGAGAGGTCCGTTTGATATCCAAAAACTGCTCGGCAACAGTCGGACAAGTAGGAAATGTTGGGGTAAACCAGAAAAATTTGGGTAAAGCCGGATCTAAATGTTGGCTAGGTAAGCGTCCTATAGTAAGAGGAGTAGTTATGAACCCTGTAGACCATCCGCATGGGGGTGGTGAAGGGAGGGCCCCAATTGGTAGAAAAAAACCCGCAACTCCTTGGGGTTTTCCTGCACTTGGAAGAAGAAGTAGAAAAAAGAAGAAATATAGTGATAATTTGATTCTTCGTCGTCGTAGTAAGTAGTAAATAGTAGAGAAAATTGAAATTGTTTCTTCGTCTTTACAAGAAAAGGGAGTAATTAACTGTGACACGTTCACCAAAAAAAAATCCTTTTGTAGCGAATCATTTATTAAGAAAAATAAATAAGCTTAACACAAAAGAGGAAAAAGACATAATAATAACTTGGTCCAGAACATCTACCATTATACCCACAATGATTGGTCATACCATTGCTATCCATAATGGAAAAGAGCATTTACCTATTTACATAACAGATCGTATGGTAGGTCATAAATTAGGAGAGTTTTCACCTACTCTAAACTTCCGAGGACATGCGAAAAATGATAATAGATCTCGTCGTTAACGTTCATTTTAACATAAATTATAATAATTCAAAAAAAATATATAAATATAAATGAAAATATAGAAATAAATATTACAAAATTGAATTATTTTTAAATGAAAATAGAAAAAAAGAATAAATGAATAATTCAAATCATTTTTTTAGAATTAATTCTAAAAAAATGATTTGAATTATTCATTTATTCATGAAAATCGACCCTTAATGATAAAGAAAAACCTCTAAAGATAGTCTTTTGGTCAAAAAAATGCATGTCTGTTTCCAAAACAAAGTACAAATAGTAATTAATTAGTAATTGATGCGATTTGTACATAAATAAAAGGTTATAATACTAGAATTTATACTTTAATTTAGTTGAATATCTTATTTTATTTTTTTATTGGTTTATTTTGCAGTAGGTGCTGCTAGTCACAATATTAATTTCAAGGAACTAAGTCAATCAGTTATATATATATAGAAAAAAAATTTGAAAAAAAAAACTACACAAATAAAACATATCATTTTATGTATAGTAGTGGGGAATTATGGGACAAAAAATAAATCCGCTTGGTTTCAGACTTGGTACAACTCAGAGTTATGATTCTCTTTGGTTTGCACAACCAAGAAATTATTCCGAGAATATACAAGAAGATAAAAAAATACGAGATTGTATCAAAAATTATATACAAAAAAATATAAAAGTATCCTCCGGTGTCGAGGGAATTGGACAGATAAAGATTCAAAAAAGAATAGATCTGATTCAAGTCAAAATATATATGGGATTTCCTAAATTATTAATAGAAAGTAAGCCGCAAAAAATAGAAGAATTACAGACGTATATGCAAAAAAAACTGAATTGTGTGAATCGAAAACTAAACATTGCTATTGCAAAAATTGCAAATGCTTATAAACACCCTAATATTCTTGCAGAATTTATAGCCGGACAATTAAAAAATAGAGTTTCGTTTCGTAAAGCAATGAAAAAAGCTATTGAATTAACTGAACAAGCAGGTACAAAAGGAGTTCAAGTACAAATTGCAGGACGTATCGACGGAAAAGAAATTGCACGTGTTGAGTGGATAAGAGAAGGTAGGGTTCCTCTACAAACCATTCGAGCTAAAATTGATTATTGTTGTTATACAGTTCGAACTATTTATGGGGTTTTAGGGATCAAAGTTTGGATATTTCGAAACAAAGAATAAAATATTTTTCTTTATCTTCAATGTGCCATATTTATTTTAAATAAAACAAAAAAAGAAAAATTCCTTGATTTTTATTCCCCCAAAATTATCAATTTTATAAGATTGAATCGACCAAAAAATCAAATTAATCATTTGATATTTTTTTGTATTGCTATGCTTAGTGTGCGACTCGTTAGTTTTTTTAGAACAGTTCAAATTTAACAAAAAAACCGATTCATGGTATAAATTAATTAAAAAGAACTAATAACCAACTCACCGCTTCGGATTATCTAGATCTAAAGAATTAGTCAAAACAAAAAATCTAAAAAAGGATAGGATATATATATTAATATTATTATATCAACTGAAATATTGTGCAACATTAAAAAAATCATATTATTAGTTGTAAAGCAATAAGAATATACGGATAAATGAAGGGGTGAAAGAAAGAGAGAAAAATATATATGAATGATATAGAATTCTAATATGGAAAGGTCTATGGGTCATCTCAAAAAAGGTAGTGTAATAAAGCATCAATATAAATAAATTGATATATGCATATATATGCATATATTCGGAACATTAAGAGCTCTGAATCAATAAAAACTGAGAAGATTGATTCAAGAAAAAATAAATAAAATAATCTTACTATTAGATATGAGAGAGCTCCGTTGTAGAATTCAGACCTAACCATTAATCGAGAAGCGGCGGGAACGATGAAACCTGCAAATACTTAAGATTTTTTGAAAAACAAATCTTAATGATTCATTAGGTGGGATGGCGGAAGAAACCAAAAAGCAATTCATTTTTTTAGGAGTTGTGCCCTACATTACATTTGAATTTGATAATAAAAGAGTAAATATTCGCCCGCGATAATTTTGATTTTATTGAATTTTTTTTATTTTCGCCAATCCTATAATTTAATTAGAAAAATATTTAGTAATATAACAAGATATAAAAATTTGGAATAGACCGATAGATTCTATGAAATATCAAAAAATCCCGCGATTTGATTATTGATTAAACATATGAATATTAGTGCATATTATTGTATCGATTAAATCTATTTATACATAGAATTGCTTCATTTGCGAGGAGCCGTATGAGGTGAAAATCTCATGTACGGTTCTGTAATAGAGATGGAATTGAGAAACAACCATCAATTATAACCCCCAAAGAACCAGATTTCGTAAACAACATAGAGGAAGAATGAAAGGAATATCTTATCGAGGTAATCATATTTGCTTCGGAAGATATGCTCTTCAGGCACTTGAGCCCGCTTGGATAACATCTCGACAAATAGAAGCGGGACGGCGAGCAATGTCACGAAATGTTCGCCGAGGAGGACAAATATGGGTACGCATATTTCCAGACAAACCAGTTACAGTAAGACCTACTGAAACACGCATGGGTTCGGGAAAGGGATCTCCCGAATATTGGGTAGCTGTCGTTAAACCTAAGAAAATACTGTATGAAATGGGCGGGGTCCCAGAAAATATAGCAAGAAAGGCTATTTCAATAGCAGCATCCAAAATGCCTATACGAACTCAATTCATTATTTCAGGATAATAATTCAAGATAATAATTAGAATCAAAGGAAAGAGGTCTTTATTAAAAAACAAAAAAATGCAATTGTAGATTCCTTTTTTGAACACAGAATATTATAACCTCAATCTTTGGACTGAAAGAACAAAAAAATGATATGATTCAACCTCAAACTCATTTGAATGTAGCTGATAACAGCGGAGCACGCGAATTGATGTGTATTCGAATCCTAGGAGCTAGTAATCGACGATATGCTTATATTGGTGACATTGTTGTTGCTGTAATCAAAGAAGCAGTACCAAATACGAACTTAGAAAGATCAGAAGTGATCAGAGCTGTAATTGTACGTACTTGTAAAGAACTCAAACGTAGCAACGGTATAATAATTCAGTATGATGATAATGCTGCAGTTGTCATTGATCAAGAAGGAAATCCAAAAGGAACTCGAATCTTTTGCGCAATCGCCCGGGAATTAAGACAGTTAAATTTCACAAAAATAGTTTCATTAGCACCTGAGGTATTATAAGACGAAACCATAATATGGATACATTATTTTGTGAAAAAAATGGATTAATTAATCTAGTTTATCTCACATATATCCCTTTTGGAATTATTATTATTAAGTATTAGAAGTAGCAATTATTATCATATCAATATCAATTTCAGATATATTTTTTCAGATATATTTCAGATATATTTCAGATTAATACTAGATAACCTACAAAAATTAAATATATATATTTAAATATATATAATAATGATAAAAAAGAATATATATAAAATAAAATAAAAAGATAGAAATAGAAAATCAAAAGAGAATAATAAATCGAAAAAGGAGCATGTTGATTATATAGAAAGTAAGGGACAACAATCATTTTCTTTTACTATGGGTAAGGATACCATCGCTGATATAATAACCTATATACGAAATGCTGATATGAATAAAAAAGGAATGGTTCAAATACCATTTACTAACATCACAGAAAACATTGTCAAAATACTTTTACGAGAGGGTTTTGTCGAAAACGTCAGAAAACATATAGAAAACGACAAATATTTTTTAGTTTTAACTCTACGGTACAGAAGAAATAGGAAAGGATCATATAAAAGTTTTTTAAATTTAAAAAGGATCAGTACACCCGGTCTACGAGTATATTATAATTATCAACGAATCCCCCGAATTTTAGGGGGCATGGGGGTTGTAATTCTTTCAACCTCTAGAGGTATAATGACAGATCGAGAGGCTCGATTAGAAAGAATAGGCGGAGAAGTTTTATGTTATATATGGTAATCTTTCTAACATCCGAATTATATGAGAAATTTCTATCCATTTTTTTTTTAAGAAAGAGAGAAAACTCAAATTTAGAATATCACTTCACACCCTCTTATATACAAGGGTGAATATGCGAAGCGAGTTTAACTGGAATAAAAATAAAATAGGGGATTCACGAAGATTTAATTACTAAATAAATCACTTCCCTTGGGTATGTTTCAAGTTTCTTTATTATTTTTGCAGGGAGGGCTACAATTAGAAGTTCAAAATGTAAGGAAACCTTTTTTTCTTCCAAAATTTTTGGATTAACTTATTGATAAGGAATGATAAATATGAAAATAAGGGCCTCCGTTCGTAAAATTTGTGAAAAATGTCGATTGATTCGAAGACGGGGGCGAATTATAGTAATTTGTTCCAATCCAAGACATAAACAAAGACAAGGATAATATTGTCACAAACAAAGGCTTTCTAAAAAAGTCGAAAAAAAAAAATATAATATAGAAAAATCGAATATTAATTCTAGTTATAAACTAGTTAAAAAATAAATAAATAAAGGATCCGTTTTTGACATGAAATGGATATATCCATACCATATATCTTGGACTTCTTTTTATGAAATAATTAAATATGGCAAAACCTATACCTAAAATGAGTTCGCGTAAAAATGGGCGTATTAGTTCGCGTAAGCATACTCGTAAAATACCAAAAGGAGTTATTCATGTGCAAGCTAGTTTCAACAATACTATTGTGACTGTTACAGATGTACGAGGTCGGGTGATTTCTTGGTCCTCCGCCGGTACTTGTGGATTCAAAGGTACACGAAGGGGGACACCCTTTGCCGCTCAAACCGCAGCAGGAAATGCTATCAGAACAGTAGCAGATCAAGGCATGCAAAGAGCAGAAGTGATGATAAAAGGTCCCGGTCTGGGAAGAGATGCGGCATTAAGAGCTATTCGTCGAAGTGGTATACTATTAAATTTTATACGAGATGTAACTCCTATGCCACATAATGGGTGTAGGTCTCCTAAAAAAAGACGTGTGTAAAACTAAAAATAAACATTGAAAAGATTTCAAGAGAAATAAACAAGTCAAGGATTTGATCAAAATAAAAAATATATTACTATGGTTCGAGAGAAAATAAGAGTATCTACTCGGACACTACAATGGAAGTGTGTTGAATCAAGAATAGACAGTAAACGTCTTTATTATGGACGCTTTATTCTGTCTCCACTTATGAAAGGCCAAGCCGATACAATAGGCATTGCAATGCGAAGAGTTTTACTCGGAGAAATAGAGGGAACGTGTATCACACGCGCAAAATCAGAGAAAATACCACATGAATATTCTACCATAATAGGTATTCAAGAATCAGTACATGAAATTT